TTTCCGACGCGCCTTCTTTCTAATTTTAGTAAATGACTTGAGTCTATGTCAATAAAAGTCAATAAAAAAAAAAAGATATTCTAAAGCTATTCTAAAGTCTTATCATTGTTAATCATTCCAATTTTATTTTAAAAGGGATTCCTTGTTTTACTCAAAGAAGTTCGTTTGGATGTCTATCCTATCTATCACAAAACTTGTGAAAAGAAATGAAAAGAAAAAATGCAGCCCGGATACATTTGTGAAAAACTCGAATAAATGAGAAAAATAAATGAGAAAGATAACGAATTTTGAATCGTTAACGAAAAGAGAGAATAAGATAAACAATTAGGGAGTCGGGTGGGCCCCTTTTTGGGGATAGAGGGACTTGAACCCTCACGATTTCTAAAGTCGACGGATTTTCCTTTTACTATAAATTTCTTTGTTGTCGATATTGACATGTAGAATGGGACTCTATCTTTACTCTCGTCCAATTAATCAGCAGATTCTGGGGTGAATGATCTGATCAATGAATATTCGATCCTTTCGTCAACTTGGAATCGATTCAAATCAAAGCAATGTTTTTTTTTTTATTATTATTTGATATTTGAATTATTAATTATTTCATTTTTCATATAACATAGAAAAAAATACAGATTTGGGTCGGTTGTCATTAATCATTTGAGATAGTATTTCAGTACGTATGCCTATGTATTATGTATATAGGGTTATACTTTACTTTACCTTTCTTTTTTTCTGGAATTTTAACTTTAGCAGAAGGATTCCCTTACTTGTACTTGACTAATGCAACGCAGTCAACTCTATTTGTTAGAACAACTTCCATTGAGTCTCTGCACCTATCCTTTTGTATTCTTATTCTGTCTTTATGAACCTTTGTTTGTTTTCGAAAAATAGGATTTGGCTCAGGATTGCCCCTTTTTTTTCCGGGGTTTCTCTGAATTTGAAAGTTATCACTTAGTAAGTTTCCATACTAAGGCTCAATTCAATTAAGTCCGTAGCGTCTACCAATTTCGCCATATCCCCTCTTTGTTTTGTGTTTTGAGATTCAAATCTTATTATTATGTTATTATGTCATTCCCTTTTTTCTTTCATTTCTATTCTATTCTACTGGAACTGTTAAAGTCATTAGATACCGATTCCTATATTCCTATATTCCTAGAATAGTGTTTCCTCTTATTTTAATATTTTATTTGATTTCTTGTCTAGCCTCTTTCATATCTATTTTGGACCCCTAATTTGGTCTAATCAGAAATCATTCTATCATTTCTGTATCCGCAATTCAATAATTCAATATAGATGCATATATACCACATTTATTCTATATGTTTTTCTTCGAATCATTTTTATTGTGCAATTTTGAATACTCGAACGGTCAATTCTTTTCTTTTTTTTTTATATATTCAGTTCATTTTTCTATATTCATTTAATTTAATTATTAATTACTACGAATGAAAAGTGAATAGCTAAGGTTCCAGTAGTTTACTAAATTCCTGTGCATGTACAATTTCTGTTATGTGAGCCCGCTTAGCTCAGAGGTTAGAGCATCGCATTTGTAATGCGATGGTCATCGGTTCGATTCCGATAGCTGGCTTTTTTTTTTCTATTTTTTTTTTTTTATTCTATATACATTCTTTGTGTATACTTTGTATATATACAATAAGGTCCGGATATTGATAGAATCCATCTCATTTGTAGTATATCAGTATTTTTTGTAGTATAATACTTCAGTAGATTTTGCCTCATTTATCATATTTATCCTTTAGTTCAGTTTTAATTTAGGTTTATGAAATTTCAATAAAATAAAGAAAATAAGGAGTCTTTATGTCACGTTACCGAGGGCCTCGTTTCAAAAAAATACGCCGTCTGGGGGCTTTACCGGGACTAACTAGTAAAAGGCCTAGAGCCGGGAGCGATCTTAGAAATCAATCGCGCGCCGGTAAAAAATCTCAATATCGTATTCGTTTAGAAGAAAAACAAAAATTGCGTTTTCATTATGGTCTTACAGAACGACAATTGCTTAAATACGTTCGTATCGCCGCAAAAGCCAAAGGGTCAACAGGTCAGGTTTTACTACAATTACTTGAAATGCGTTTGGATAACATCCTTTTTCGATTAGGTATGGCGTCAACTATTCCTCGAGCCCGCCAATTAGTTAACCATAGACATATTTTAGTTAATGATCGTATAGTAGATATACCAAGTTATCGCTGCAAACCCCGCGATATTATTACAGCGAAGGATGAACAAAAATCTAGAGTTATGATTCAAAATTCTCTTGATTCATTCCCCCAGGAGGAATTGCCAAAACATTTGACTCTTCACCCATTCCAATATAAAGGATTGGTCAATCACATAATAGATAGTAAATGGATTGGCTTGAAAATAAATGAATTGTTAGTTGTAGAATATTATTCTCGTCAGACTTAAACCTAACTAAAATAACAAGGGTTCGAACAATTTTGTCCCCTGTCACCTAAGTAAAGAGACAAAAGGTATGGGTTTTCTTGGGGGATTTTTATCCCATTGATATATCCTAGAATGATAGGGGCATTTTCATTCCTTGTCCACTCGTATTTTCTGTTCCACAGAAATTAGGAATAGAGAATCCATATCAAAGAAAGATAGAACTCTTGGAATAAGGGTATCCATTGTTAGGTGATTTGATATATTGCGGTCAATAGCATTTCAGTAACATTGATAAATTAGGTGAAGGTGCGGAAAGAGAGGGATTCGAACCCTCGGTAAACAAAAGCCTACATAGCAGTTCCAATGCTACGCCTTCAACCACTCGGCCATCTCTCCTACATAATGATTAGGATAATGATTATGGCCCCGAAAGCGAGTGAATCGCGAGTCAATCCCGATTTGAGAATGAAGATAACTGTCACTGCAACTATTGATGTAATTATTCCAACTGTATTTATTATCATATAGAATTTAGTATCATATATATTAGATTAGATGTTGGATAGGTACGGTACGTACAATTAATTCTAACTATAAACTATAAAAAATAGAAAACTTTAAATCATTTAATCAAAGAAAGACTTTTCCTTCGGGGCTAGGGGGATAAAGAAATTTTTTTTTTGTGAAAAACTTTTTCTTAAAAACAATAAACAATAAAGATATATATCTATTTATGTTTGCTGTTTGCGAAGATGACGTTCCCGTCTTTTTCTGATATCTATACCGGCTAAAATAACGGGATTGGAACGACTCGAACACGCGGTCTATCTTTTTTTATGAGTTAAGTCTGTTTTTATGTTATTTCGTACTGTATAATTACTTTTTTTGTAGGATCGTTTTCTAACGAGAGGTAATTAAAAGAAATTTTAAAATGGATTGCTACCTATGCCTAGATCCCGGATAACTGGAAATTTGATTGATAAGACCTTTACAATTGTAGCCAATATCTTATTACGAATAATTCCGACAACTTCAGGAGAAAAAGAGGCATTTACTTATTACAGAGATGGTGTGATTTGATTTCTTTTATTTACCGCGTCGAGTTTTAGGAGAAAGACACATTAGCCGGGATAGAAAGATTTGAAAAAAACTCTACGTTTATTGAAGGTGAAGTTTCTAAAAAAACATTCCTTCTGTCGTGTATCCCCGATTAATGCAGCCTCAGATGTTTCAATTGTCGATTCTAGCATTGAGCGAAAAGGTTACACCTATGGCTATGGGTTATGTATTGCAGGTTAATACTGCTCCACTAGTACCACTAGGCGGCATAGAGGAAGAAGCACTACGCTTAGGAATCAACAACACGAAAACTTTGCTCTAAATTTCCCCTTTTCCTTATTGGGATCGGGACTAAGAAGAATGGTTGGGACAACAAATATCCATCTCATTCGTGCTTTGGATACCCATATAACCATCGAAGACTGTTGAAGTGACTAATTCCTAGAAATTAAGGGATGTTGAGGACAAAGAAATTGTTGGAGTTAACGTAACATTTTTATATTTTTATCTAGTACCAACATCTTGGATGTTAAGAAACGATCTTTTGCAGGAAGGTTGGCTAGAGATTTCTTGTAAAAACACTAGCCCCGCTCAGTTCATAATGAGAATATTTCACTCCTTTTTGATTCTATGTATTAGGCTTATTATGCACATAAGGGAGGAGCCGTATGAGATGAAAACCTCACGTACGGTTCTGGAACGGAGATTCTTTGAATCGAATAACGACCGTAACGGATGTCTGCTCAATCCGAAGGAAATTATGCGGAAGCTTTACAGAATTATTATGAAGCTATGCGACTAGAAATCGATCCCTATGATAGAAGTTATATACTCTATAATATAGGCCTTATTCACACAAGTAATGGAGAACACACAAAAGCTTTGGAATATTATTTTCGGGCATTAGAACGAAACCCTTTCTTACCACAAGCTTTTAATAATATGGCCGTAATCTGTCATTACGTGCGACTATCTACACTATAGAAAGAAAAAGGAAAGAAAGAGCAAAATCTACTAGTAATCTACTAGTAAAAAAAATAAAAAAAAAAAATAGGCTTTCTACATATGGCATCGTCCAAAACAACGATTTTTATCAGCTGTAGCAAAGAAATAAACTTCATAGAAATCGAAATATGAAAAAAGAAATATGCCTAGATACTTTATTCTATGGATAAAGGATCTAATTGATAGAGGAAGCACCGTAAAGATCAATTAGCGAAATTTTTGCCGATACAATAAGAACTGCTTACTTAATGTCATAATATGAGACAAAAGCTAGGAATCCACTTATGTAATGGAGTCGACCCCCTAAAGTATTGAGCAGCGGTGTAGCATCAGATCCCAAAGATAGTAAGCCTTTTCTTTCTTATGAGAGAAGGTCTTTTTCAAAGATTCTATATAAATAGAAATTTCTATATGAAACCGAGATAGTTACCTTGCAGAAAATTGTGTAGAACACCTACGCTTTATTCTTTTGAAGGTGGGAGAAAAGATAAAACAAAAAGTTTGAAACTCATGTAATTAACCTCTTTTGATTA